TGCATAGACTAGGCATACAGGCATTTCAACCCATTTTAGTGGAAGGGCGTGCTATTTGTTTACATCCATTAGTTTGTAAGGGATTCAATGCAGACTTTGATGGGGATCAAATGGCTGTTCATGTACCTTTATCTTTGGAGGCTCAGGCGGAGGCTCGTTTACTTATGTTTTCTCATATGAATCTCGTGTCTCCTGCGATGGGGGATCCCATTTCCGTGCCAACCCAAGATATGCTTATTGGTCTATATATATTAACGAGTGGGAATCAACGAGGCATTTGTACAAATAGGTATAATCCATGGAATCGCGGTAACTACCAAAATGAAAGAATTTCTGATAATAACTGGAAAAAAAAAGAACCTTTTTTTTGTAATTCTTATGATGCAATTGGAGCTTATCGACAGAAAAGAATCCATTTAGATAGTCCTTTGTGGCTTCGGTGGCGACTAGATCAACGCGTTATTGCTTCAAGAGAAGTTCCCATCGAAGTTCATTATGAATCCTTGGGGACCTATCATGAGATTTATGGGCACTATCTAATAGTAAGAAGTGTAAAAAAAGAAATTCTTTGTATATACATTCGAACAACTGTCGGTCATATTTCTCTTTTTCGCGAAATGGAAGAAGCTATACAAGGGTTTTGTCGAGCTCGCTCATATGGTATCTAATCATATGGTCTCTCAGTTAAGTAATTCTATTACACCGGTGTGAATTCGGGTCTCTCCAGTTCAACTGGGACCCGAGTTCCCGAATTTATATGGGAATTAAGATCGAGAAAAGGAAGTTTTTCAATTATTGACTCAAACTCATTGTCGAATCCCACTCATCAGAATATGGAGGTACTTATGGCCGAACGAGTCAATCTAGTCTTTCACAATAAAGTAATAGATGGAACTGCCATTAAAAGACTTATTAGCCGATTAATAGATCACTTCGGAATGGCATATACATCACACATTCTGGATCAAGTAAAGACTCTGGGTTTCCAGCAAGCCACTGCTACATCCATTTCATTAGGGATTGATGATCTTTTAACGATACCCTCTAAGGGGTGGTTAGTACAAGATGCTGAACAACAAAGTTTGATTTTGGAAAAACACCACTATTACGGGAATGTACACGCAGTAGAAAAATTACGCCAATCCATTGAAGTATGGTATGCTACAAGTGAATATTTGCGACAAGAAATGAATCCTAATTTTAGGATGACCGACCCCTTTAATCCAGTCCACATAATGTCTTTTTCTGGAGCCAGAGGAAATGCATCTCAAGTACACCAATTAGTAGGTATGAGAGGATTAATGTCGGATCCTCAAGGACAAATGATTGATTTACCTATTCAAAGCAATTTACGGGAGGGACTGTCGTTAACAGAATATATCATTTCTTGCTACGGAGCCCGCAAAGGAGTTGTGGATACTGCTGTACGAACATCTGATGCGGGATATCTTACGCGCAGACTTGTTGAAGTAGTTCAACACATTGTTGTACGTAGAACAGATTGTGGAACCCTCCGCGGGATTTCTGTGAGTCCTCAAAATGGAAGGATGCCGGAAAGAATTTTTATTCAAACATTAATCGGTCGTGTATTAGCAGACGATATATATATGGGCTCGCGGTGTATTGCCATTAGAAATCAAGATATTGGAATTGGACTTGTCAATCGATTCATAACCTTTCGAATCCAACCAATATCCATCCGAACCCCCTTTACTTGTAGAAGTACATCTTGGATCTGTCGATTATGTTATGGTAGGAGTCCTACCCACGGTGACCTGGTCGAATTGGGGGAAGCTGTAGGTATTATTGCGGGTCAATCTATTGGAGAACCGGGTACTCAACTAACATTAAGAACTTTTCATACTGGCGGAGTATTCACAGGTGGTACTGCAGAACATGTACGGGCCCCCTCGAATGGAAAAATAAAATTCAATGAGGCCTTGGTTCATCCCACACGTACGCGTCATGGGCATCCTGCTCTTCTTTGTTCTATGGACTTGGATGTAACTATTGAGAGTGAAGATATTCTACATAACGTGACTATTCCGCCAAAAAGTTTTCTTTTGGTTCAAAATAATCAATATGTAGAATCAGAACAAGTCATTGCCGAGATTCGCGCGGGAACATCCACTTTCCAGTTTAAAGAAAGGGTTCGAAAACATATTTATTCGGACTCTGAGGGAGAAATGCACTGGAGTACCGATGTGTACCATGCACCCGAATTTACATATAGCAATGTCCATCTTTTACCAAAAACAAGTCATTTATGGATATTATCAGGAGGTTCGTGCAGATCCAGCGGAGCTCCGTTTTCACTCCACAAGGATCAAGATCAAATGAATCCTCGTTCGACAGAAAGAGAACGAAGATCTCTTTCTAGTTTCTCAGCTAATAATGATCAAATCAGATACAAATTCTTTAGTTCTTCTTTTTCTGGTAAAAAAAAAGACGATAGGAGTCCTGATTATTCAGAAATGAATCGAATCATATGTACTCTTCATTGTAATCTGATATACCCTTCGATTCTACGTGAGAATTCTGATTTATTGGCAAAAAGGAGAAGAAATCGACTTGTCATTCCAGTCCAATCGAGTCAAGAACGAGAGAAAGAACTAATACCCCATTCAGGTATTTCGATTGAACTGCCTATAAATGGTATTTTCCGGAAAAAGAGTATTCTTGCTTTTTTTGATGATCCTCGATACAGAAGAAAGAGTTCGGGAATTACTAAATATGGGACTATGGGGATGCACTCAATCGTTAAAAAAGAGGATTTGGTTGATTATCGAGGAATCAAAGAATTTAAGCCAAAATACCAAATGACAATAGATCGATTTTTTTTCATTCCTGAAGAAGTACATATTTTACCTGAGTATTCTTCGATAATGGTACAGAACAATAGTCTGATTGGGGTAGATACACGAATCGCTTTAAATACAAGAAGCGGATCGGGCGGATTAGTTCGAGTGGAGAGAAAAAAAAAGGGGATTGAACTTCAAATCTTTTCTGGAAATATCCATTTTCCTGGAGAGACAGATAAGATATCCTGGCACAGTGGCATCTTGATACCACCGGGACCAGGAAAAATGAATTCTAAGGAATCTAAAAAATTGAAAAATTGGATCTATGTCCAAAGGATCACACCTACTAAGAAAAAGCATTTTGTTTTAGTTCGACCTGTAGTGACATATGAAATAGCGGACGGTCTCAATTTAGCAACACTCTTCCCTCCGGATCTGTTCCAAGAAAAGGATAATATGCAACTTCAAATTGTCAATTATATTGTTTACGGAAATGGAAAACCAATTCGGGAAATTTCTGACACAAGTATTCAATTAGTTCGGACTTGTTTCATTTTGAATTGGGACCAAGACAAAAAAAGTGCTTCTGCCGAGGAGGCCCACGCTTCCTTTGTTGAAGTAAGAACAAAAGGTCTGATTCGAAATTTCTTAAGAATCGACTTAGTGAAATCCCATATTTTGTATCCGAGAAAAAGGAATGATCCGTCAGGCTCAGGATTTATCTCTCATAATGTGTCAGATCACACGAATATCAATCCCTTTTATTCCAAGCCAAAGATGAAACAATCACCTAGGCAAAATCACGGAACTATTCGGACCTTGTTAAATAAAAATACGGAATGCACGTCTTTGATGATTTTGTCCTCATCTAATTGTTTTCGAATGGGTCCATTCAATGATGTAAAATCTCAGAATGTGATAAAAGAATCAATTAAAAAAGATGCTATAGTTCAAATTAGGAATTCAATTGGCCCTTTAGGAACAGCCCTTCAAGTTGTTAATTTTGATTCATTTTACTATTTTATGACTCAGAATCAGGTTTTGCTAACTAAATATTTGCAAGTTGAAAATTTAAAACAGGCTTCTCAAGTACTTCAATATTATTTAATGGATGAAAGCGGGAGGATTTCTAATCCGGATCCCCGCAGTAACATTGTATTCAATTTGAGTTGGTATTTTCTCCCTCACAATAATTATGATAATTCTTGTGAAGAAATATCTACAATAATGAGTCTTGGACAGTTTATTTGTGAAAATGTATGTATAGCCAAAAATGGACCATACCTAAGATCGGGTCAAGTTTTTATTGTTCAACTTGACTCTGTAGTAATAAGATCTGCGAAGCCTTATTTGGCCACTCCAGGAGCAACTGTTCATGGACATTATGGAGAAATCCTTTATGACGGAGATACAGTAGTTACATTTATATATGAAAAATCGAGATCCGGTGATATAACGCAGGGTCTTCCAAAAGTGGAACAGGTGTTAGAAGTGCGTTCAGTTGATTCAATATCGGTGAACCTAGAAAAAAGAGTTGAGAGTTGGAACGAGCATATAACAAGAATTCTTGGATTTCCTTGGGGATTCTTGATTGGGGCTGAGCTAACTATAGTGCAAAGTCGTATCTCTTTGGTTAATAAGATCCAAAAGGTTTATCGATCCCAGGGGGTACAAATCCATAATAGGCACATAGAAATTATTGTACGCCAAATAACATCCAAAGTGTTGGTTTCAGAGGATGGAATGTCTAATGTTTTTTTACCTGGAGAACTAATTGGATTGTTGCGAGCGGAACGTACGGGGCGCGCTTTGGAAGAATCGATCTGTTACAGGGCCGTCCTATTGGGAATAACAAGAACATCTTTGAATACTCAAAGTTTCATATCCGAAGCGAGTTTTCAAGAAACTGCTCGAGTTTTAGCTAAAGCGGCTCTCCGGGGTCGTATCGATTGGTTGAAAGGCCTAAAAGAGAACGTTGTTATAGGCGGGATGATACCCGTTGGGACCGGATTCAAGGGATTAGTACACTGTTCAAGGCAACATAAAAGCATTCCTTTGGAAACCAAGAATAAGCACTTTTTCGAGGGGGAGATCAGAGATATTTTGTTCCACCACAGAGAATTATTTGATTCTTACATTTCAAAGAATTTCCACGCTACATGAGAACAATCATTTAGAGTATTTAATGAGTCCTAAAATCAAAGTAAAAAGTCGTTTTTTAATAAAAAAACTCTCTAGGCCCTTTGATGTGGTCATGAAAAAACAGATAATAACAAATAGACGGTAGCGATTTGGATCGGATATCGACACGGCCAATCTCCGGTAGAAGAAAAGGTTCCGTTGGAACAATTTTTTAGCTCAGGGCACCTCGCCGCTAAAAAAAAAAAGCGGAAATGTGGGGAGAAATGACAAGAAGATATTGGAACATCAATTTAGAAGAGATGATGGAAGCAGGAGTTCATTTTGGTCATGGTACTAAAAAATGGAATCCTAGGATGGCGCCTTATATTTATGCAAATCGTAAAGGTATTCATATTACAAATCTTACTAAAACCGCGCGTTTTTTAGCAGAAGCTTGTGATTTAGTTTTTGATGCAGCAAGCCGGGGGAGGCAGTTTTTAATTGTTGGTACCAAAAATAAAGCAGCGACTTTAGTAGCACGGGCTGCAATAAAGGCTCGTTGTCATTATGTTAATAAAAAGTGGCTTGGTGGTATGTTAACGAATTGGTCCACTACAGAAACGAGACTTCATAAGTTCAGGGACTTGAGAACGGAACAAAAGACGGGGAGACTTAAACGTCTTCCAAAAAGAGACGCGGCTATATTGAAGAGACAATTATCTCACTTACAAACATATCTGGGTGGGATTAAATATATGACCGGGTTGCCCGATATTGTAATTATCGTTGATCAGCAAGAAGAATATACGGCTCTTCGAGAATGTATTACTTTGGGAATTCCAACAATTTGTTTAATCGACACAAATTGTGACCCCGATCTTGCAGATATTTCGATTCCAGCAAATGATGACGCTATAGCTTCAATCCGATTAATTCTTAACAAATTAGTATTTGCAATTTGTGAGGGTCGTTCTAGCTATATACGAAATCCGTGATTAATAATAAAATTAAGAGAAAGAAATTTGTTTTTCGAACTCCATAGATTTATGGAATCGGTTACTACTTTTGAATCGCATAAAAGAGATCAAAATGATTGGAGATGCTGTGTGATTAGTTAGTATCCAAAATACAAAATTCAATTAAGCAAGTAAAAAAAGAGATGGTTGAATCAAAATAATTCCTTTTAAAGTTCGATTTCTGTGAGAGGGCAATATGGATGTTCTATCATGTTCCAACAACACACTCAAAGGGTTATACGACATATCCGGTGTGGAAGTAGGCCAACATTTCTATTGGCAAATAGGAGGTTTTCAAGTCCATGGCCAAGTACTTATTACCTCTTGGGTTGTAATTGCTATCTTATTAGGTTCAGCCAGTATAGCTGTTCGGAATCCACAAACAATTCCAAATGACAGTCAGAATTTCTTCGAATATATCCTTGAATTCATTCGCGATGTTAGTAAAACCCAGATTGGAGAAGAATATGGTCCATGGGTTCCTTTTATTGGAACTTTGTTTCTATTTATTTTTGTTTCTAATTGGGCAGGAGCTCTTTTACCATGGAAACTCGTAGAGTTACCTCACGGGGAGTTAGCTGCGCCCACCAATGATATAAATACTACTGTTGCTTTAGCTTTACTCACGTCAGTAGCATATTTCTATGCGGGTCTTAGCAAAAAGGGGTTAGGTTATTTCAGTAAATACATACAACCAACCCCAATCCTTTTACCCATTAACATCTTAGAAGATTTTACAAAACCTTTATCCCTTAGTTTTCGACTTTTCGGAAATATATTAGCCGATGAATTAGTAGTTGTTGTTCTTGTTTCTTTAGTACCTTCAGTCGTTCCTATACCTGTCATGTTCCTTGGATTATTTACGAGTGGTATTCAAGCTCTTATTTTTGCAACGTTAGCTGCGGCTTATATAGGGGAATCCATGGAGGGTCATCATTGACTAGTTTTCAAACTAGTCATTTTTTTATCTTAGGCCAAGGTAATGGATGCGTGACTCGAGAGAATCGGCTTACGAAATTGTAAAAAGGGGAAAGAGATAACGATCTTATTCCTAAAATTATTCTTTGATGACCCAGTCAATTTCTAATTTAGATAATACCTATCCCCTTTTCTATTAAAATTTTCTTTTGTTCAATTGAACAAAAGAAAATTTTAATAGAAAAATTGCATGAGCGCTTCAATCACTCAAATACTGATATTTCTCTGCAATGGTTTGAATCGTCCCTGTATACAATCTACATGTAGGATACTGATAAATAAAAGAAAGAAGAAGAAGTGAAAAAACGAAATTCATAAAAAATGAATTGGTTGGCAAGGGGGGTCTAAACGGAATCTAATGGCTAGAATTCAACTCTTGGGTGGTTCAAAAAGAATTTTAGAATCCGGGGGTGAATCGCCGATACGAATAGTTTGTTTACGTTATGGAAGAAAGACATGTATATGTGATATTAGACATTGACTAGTTATATATGATCTAAAGATATATCTAATCCGCCCTACTATGCTATGAATTAAGATGAGGATTCCCATATAAGTCTTTTCCTTTCATCTGTAACGAACTATGAATTGAATGAAACAAGATGAAATCAATAAAAAGAACAAAGAACTGGATTCACAAAAATCCCGTCGATAATATAAGAACTAAAAAAGAGCTATACTATAGAAGTAGTTCGGACGATTCAATAATATTAGTCCATTACTTGAATTGGCAGTTGTTAGTTATTTCGTCTGGCTGAATCAATCTTATTGAGGGGATAATTAAATCAGAATTCCTTGGATGATTGTATCATTAACCATTTTTTTTTTTTTTTGTGTGAGGAACTTATCATGAATCCACTTATTTCTGCCGCTTCCGTTATTGCTGCTGGATTAGCTGTCGGGCTTGCTTCTATTGGACCTGGAGTTGGTCAAGGTACTGCTGCGGGACAAGCTGTAGAGGGTATCGCGAGACAGCCCGAGGCAGAGGGAAAAATACGAGGTACTTTATTGCTTAGTCTGGCTTTTATGGAAGCGTTAACAATTTATGGATTGGTTGTAGCCTTAGCACTTTTATTTGCGAATCCCTTTGTATAATCCTATCAATAGGAAAAGTCTTCTTTTTTCTTCTTTGATGTCCGGGGACTTGCTCCTTGCTTTTTCGAATTATATCCATATTTGACTCCTACAATTCCTTATTCGTTCGTTGGGATACTAACCCGCGGGAGGGGAAGATTTGCGGATGAGGAATTAGCAGCATACCGATTCGCTTTCTTCCTTCCCGTTCTTAGCAACGGAAACCCCCCTTTCGTTTTTTTAGGGATTTTTACAAGAACCTAATTTTTAAACAATTGACGTGAAACCCGCCCCAGATTCTAATAAATATTACTCTTATTAGCAATTTCCAATAAAAAAAAACATAATCAACTCCATTTTTTATTCTGTTTAGGCTGTTTATAAATATTGAAATATATATAAAAAAAAAATATATATAGGAATAGCAATAAATAGAAAAAGTGTTTAAGTGATACAAAAAAAACTCTATTCGATTTTTATTGATTTTATCTATAAGAGGAGATTGTATGAAAAATGTAACCGATTCTTTCCTTTCCTTGGTTCACTGGCCATCCGCCGGGAGTTTCGGGTTTAATACCGATATTTTAGCAACAAATCCAATAAATCTAAGCGTAGTGCTTGGTGTATTGATCTTTTTTGGAAAGGGAGTGTGTGCGAGTTGTTTATTTCAAGAATAGGCTGGACCCAACCGGCTGCACCCTTTTCATTATAACTAGGACAAAGTAAAAGGTGCATAATCCCGCGAATTACTTCTGAATAAATTCAGTTAATAAATCATATTTAAGAACCATAGCATTTCGTGATTCATTGGGAACTCCACTTTGATTCTCTATTAACCAATAATGTGGGACCATTAATATGGTTAAAGCTAAAGCAGTTGAAGTCCAAATGAGGGTAGCATGGTATTCTTTCTACTACTATTTTAATTTTAGATAAAAACGGTTTTAAAACGAATAGTTCCATTTTTTTTGATATAGAACACTCATGTCAATAAAATGATTTGAAACCTTTATTGGAAAAAGGATCCGACTCTTTTTTTTATCTTATCCAATGCTGAATTGATGACCTATGTAATGTATAAAGTAAGAGGAATTCTTTGGATTTGAAGAAAAAAGAGAAACAACTTTGCTGACAATTCCATATTTTTTGTTTGGTCAGAAGAGTCCTCCGAATAGTATTCCGGATTTGGATTAGGGCTCAGTTTGGATCTTTTTTTGGAATATGAATAGAGAAGAGAGGATAGGCTCATTACATTCAAAAAAAAAATATGGGAATTTTACATAACTGATTGAAGTAATTGAGCGTGAGAGCCAAATGAATTGAAAGATTCATGTTTGGTTCGGGAAGGGATTATGGAAGTTTTGAAATGACTGGAAAGCTAATCTACTTTCATTAAGTGATTTATTAGATAATCGAAAACAGAGGATCTTGAATACTATTCGCAATTCAGAAGAATTACGTGAGGGGGCCGTTGAACAGCTGGAAAAAGCCCGGGCACGTTTACAGGACGTGGAACTCGAAGCGCAAGGGTATCGAGCGTATGGATACTTTGAGATAGACGAGAAAAGGAACGATTTGATTAATTCAACTTATAAGACCTTGGAACAATTAGAAAATAACAAAAACGAAACCATTCATTTTGAACAACAAAGGGCGATTAATCAAGTCCGACAGCGGATTTTTCAACAAGCCTTACAAGGAGCTTTAGGAACTCTGAATAGTTGTTTGAACAACGAGTTACATTTACGGACCATCAGTGCTAATATTGGCCTGTTTGGGTCGATGAAAGAACTAACTGAAACGGATTAGTCCTTCTATTGTAGGCATTATTCTTTCTTACAAAAAAATGAAGAAATACTCATGGCAACCATTAGAGCCGACGAAATTAGTAATATTATCCGTGAACGGATTGAGCAATATAATAGGGAAGTCAAGATTGTAAATACTGGTACCGTACTTCAAGTCGGTGACGGCATTGCTCGTATTTATGGTCTTGATGAAGTAATGGCA